TTAGACTTTTAAGAGTTTATTTTCTAAGAGGCCTAAAGTGGGAACGAGAAGGACAAAGATTAAGAAATAGAAGGTTGAAGTGATTTGGCCGATGATGATAAATGGGTCTTCTACTGGTTGTCCTCCGATTCATGTAAGGATTGCTGTGTTTGCGATTAAAGTTCAGAAGAAGATTTTGGCGACGGGGCGGAATATGAGGGAACGAAGTTTAGAGGTATGAGTGAGGGGTATTAAGAAGAGGATTAGGATAGAGAAAAGAAGGGCTAGGACTCCGCCTAGTTTATTGGGGATTGAGCGGAGAATGGCGTAGGCGAATAAAAAGTATCATTCTGGTTTGATGTGAGGGGGTGTGACCAGGGGGTTGGCTGGTGTAAAATTGTCTGGGTCTCCTAGCAGGTTAGGGGAAAAGGTTGATAGGGCTGCGAGGGCCCCAAGAAGGATTACAAAGCCGAATAGATCTTTATAGGAGAAATAAGGGTGGAACGAGACTTTGTCTAGGTCGGAGTTGAGTCCTGTGGGGTTGGATGAGCCTGTTTGGTGGAGAAACAGGAGATGGATTATACTTATAGCTGCGATGATAAATGGGAGAATAAAGTGAAATGTAAAGAATCGGGTGAGAGTAGCGTTGTCTACGGAGAAGCCCCCTCAAATTCATTGGACCAAATCAGGCCCGATGTAAGGGGCGGCCGAGAGGAGGTTAGTAATGACTGTAGCGCCTCAGAAGGATATTTGGCCTCATGGTAACACATAGCCGACAAAAGCTGTAGCTATCACCAAAAATAGGAGGATTACTCCGATGTTTCACGTCTCTTTGTATAGGTAGGAGCCATAATAAAGGCCCCGTCCGATGTGGAAGTAGATACAAATGAAGAAAAATGATGCACCGTTGGCGTGAAGGTTACGAAGTAGTCAGCCGTTGTTTACATCCCGGCAGATATGGGCGATAGATGAGAATGCTAGGGAAGTATCGGCCGTGTAGTGTATAGCTAAAAATAATCCGGTGGCGATTTGAGCAAAAAGACATACGCCTAGGAGTGACCCAAAATTTCATCAGGCTGAAATATTGGAGGGGGTAGGGAGGTCAATGAATGAGCCATTGATGATTTTAAGGAGGGGGTGAGATTTACGTATTGTAGGTGCCATAAGGTTTTTGTAGTTGAATTACAACAACAGTTTTTCAAGCTGTAGGTTTAGGTTAAAGCCCTAGCAGAAATAATGATGACAGAGTTATGTTTATTAGTGGGACTTTTGGCGGTGGCTTCAAACCCGTCACCTTATTATGCGGCTTTAGGGTTAGTTGGGGGTTCTGGGGCTGGGTGTTTAATATTAATGAAGTGAGGGGTGAGTTTTTTGTCTCTAGTATTGTTTCTTGTATATCTGGGGGGAATAATAGTTGTGTTTGCTTACTGTGCTGCTTTGGTGGCGGAGCCTTACCCAGAGGCGTGGGGGAATCGAGTGGTAATAGCTTATCTTGTAGTGTACAATCTGTTATTGGTTTTTTGAGGGTTACAAACAGAGTATGGGGGGATAAAATTTTTGTTAGGGCCTGGGTGGGAGGTAGGGAGCGACGAGTCATGGGGGGCTGGGAATATGCTGTGTAGTGGAGGATGACTATTACTTTTTGGGGGGTGGAGTTTATTGCTAACTTTATTTGCGGTTTTTGAGGTGGTGCGAGGGCATCAAGGGGGAGGGGCTCTGCGGGCCGTGAGGCCCACGTAGTAAATAGACTTTAATAGGTGGCAGTTCCTGGCTAAAAAGGATGCGTTTTAGTGTGGCCTCAAAAAGGATGTTGTGGGCCGTAAGACTCATGAGGTAAACAGACATTAATAGGTGGCAGTTCCTGGCTAAAAAGGATGCGTTTTAGTGTGGGCATCAAAATGATGTTGTGGGCCGTAAGACTCATGGGTAAACAGACATTAATAGGTGGCAGTTCCTGGCTAAAAAGGATGCGTTTTAGTGTGAGCATCAAAAAGGATGTTGTGGGTCGTAAGACCCATTGGGTAAACAGACATTAATAGGTGGTAGTTCTTGGCTAAAGAAGGTGTGCCTTGAAGCGGCACAAGGTATTAAGGAGGAGATCTATATGATTGGGTGAGCAGACTAATAAGTGACAGCTTTTGGTTAAAGATACATAGATCATAAGAAGGTCTAATAATCTTTAAGATTAGGATCGTAAAAAATAAAGTGATGAAGAAGGCTGAAAGATAAGTCTTGATTCGGGCGGTTTGGGTTACTTGTACAACTTTAATTGGGGTTGATTGAAAACGTTCAGAATAATCGGGCCCCAGTTTTTTATGAATAATAGATTCTAAAACATGGGCAATAATTTGTCCGGCTGAGTTGAGGGTTACTACAGTGATAGCACGGTGGAGCAGATGGTTGTGGAACGAGGGATCAAATTCTTTAGATGCAGCGCTTTCAGGAATTACAGTTCAAAAAGTCTTTGTTAACTCATAGGCTATAATGAAGGCGAGAATTGTAACGATTAAGGCGGTTAATTTTATGTACATCGGCATAGTATGGATGTGAGGGTGACTGGGTAGTGTAGTTTTAAAGATTAGAATCCCGGCCAGGATAGAGCCTAAGGCTAGACGTGTTAATGAGTTTAGGATTCGGTTATCGTTTTCATCACATGTTAGAACGGGGCTTACTCGGGGTTCTATTATAGAAGCGAAGTAAATTAGACGCATGCTGTAAACTGCGGTGAATGCAGTGGCTACAAGTGTTAGGAGGAGGGCCATGAAGTTTACATAGGATGTGCTTGCTGCTTCAATGATGGCATCTTTGGAGTAAAAGCCGGCAAGGAATGGGGTTCCTATAAGGGCAAAACTACCGATAGAGAGGCATGTAGTAGTTATTGGGAGGGCACGTTGGAGTCCTCCCATGTTTCGGATATCTTGCTCATCGTTGAGCGAGTGAATAATGAGACCGGAGCATAAAAATAATATTGCCTTAAAGAATGCGTGAGTACAAATATGGAAGAAGGCAAGGTAGGGGAGGTTAAGGCCAATAGCCACTATTATTAGGCCTAGTTGGCTGGAGGTTGAGTAGGCGATGATTTTTTTGATGTCATTTTGTGCTAAGGCATAGGTGGCGGCGAAGAATGTGGATATAGCGCCGAGACAAAGGCAGATAGTTAGGGCTCAAGGTACTGGGGATAGTAGGGGATGAATGCGGATAAGAAGAAAGATGCCTGCTACTACTATAGTGCTAGAGTGCAATAAAGCGGATACTGGTGTAGGGCCTTCCATGGCTGAAGCAAGTCAGGGGTGGAAACCAAATTGGGCAGATTTGCTAGCTGCAGCTGTAATAAACCCCAGTAAGACTAAGGGGTAAGGGGGTATTGAGAGGATATAAGGGAGGTATAGTGATTGAGCATTTGTTAAAAGTCAGCAAAAAGCCAAAAGGAACCCGATGTCACCGACGCGGTTGTAAAGAACAGCTTGTAGAGCCGCGGTGGCGGCATTTGCTCGGGCGTGATATCAGCCAATTAGTAGGAAGGATATGATGCCTACGCCTTCCCAGCCCACAAAGAGCAGACAAAGATTTCCAGAGCAGACAAGAATAATTATAGCGAGAAGAAAGATTAGGAGATATTTAAAGAATACATCAATGCTGGGGTCAGATTGTATGTATCAGGTGGAGAATTCTAGGATGCTTCATGTTACCAGAAAGGCAATAGGAAGAAAAAGGAGGGTGTACAAATCAAATTGCGTCGTAAAAGAAAGGCCAGAGGTTCCTAGATTAAATCATGTTGTAGTAGCTGAAGCATTTGCATTGTCATCATTAAGGAAAGCATATAAAGGAAAGAGTGAAATAAAGAATGCTGTTTTTACTGTATTTTGAGCCAGCAGGTGGAAGTGTTTTACTTGGGAGTTAATTAGGGTATAAATAATCAACATGATCGTGAGAGTAGAGGTGCCTAACGCGATCAGGTTTGTCTCAAGGAGCATGGTTCATACTAGTGTTTAAAATAGTATGTGTGAGCAAACTACAGAATTGAACTGTAGCCGTAGGTAATTAGCAGTTCCCACTACACCAGTTGAGCTCGGTGAACAAAAGGGGTTTAACCTTTATTACTAGAATCACAATCTAGTGTTTTTATTAAACTATATTTACAGAGAATAAGTTCTGGGTTGAGGATAAGAATAAGGCCTGGTAGAATATGTAGAGAGAGAAGAAGATGTTCACGAATTTGGAAGGGAAATAGAGTTTTGATGTGGTCTGGCAGGGGGCCTCGTTGAGTAGCTCAGAGGACGTAGAGGGTGTAGGCGGTTGTGAAAATTAAATTAAGGGCTACGATTAAAAAAGCGATGGGGGATCAGTTAAGTAGTGAAAGCATGATGAGAACTTCGCCTGCAAAGTTAATTGATGGGGGAAGGCCTATGTTAAGTAGTATAATAATTAACCATCACGCCCCAGCAAGGGGGAAAATAAGTAGTATGCCGCGAAGAAGAATTATGGTTCGGCTATTTGTACGTTCATAGGAGGTGTTAGCGAGGCAGAAAAGGGCTGAAGATGTAAGGCCGTGGGCAATTATTATTACTATTGCCCCAGAGTAGCTTCATGGTGAAGAGATTAGGACGGCAGCGACCACAAGGTTTATGTGACTAACTGAGGACATAGCAATGAGTGATTTTAAGTCCGTTTGCCGGAGACAAAGGAGTGCGGTAGCTAGGATGCCCAGGATAGCGATGAGTATAATAGGTAGCGTTTGGTTTAGGTCATTTTCTTGGAGGAGGGGGGATGTTCGGAGAATCCCATAGCCCCCAAGCTTAAGTAGGGTGCCTGCTAGGATTATAGAGCCTGCAATTGGTGCTTCTACATGTGCTTTGGGCAGTCAGAGGTGGAGACAATAAATGGGTAGTTTAATGAGGAATGCTGCGTTGTAGATGGCCCAAAATAGGCCGGGGTAATTTGTTGCGGTCTGGGTAATATGGAGGGTATGAGTTAGGGTTGGGAGGAGGGAGCCATGTGTGGAATAAAATTTAGTAATCCAGATTATAAGGGGGATTGCCCCCAGTATTGTATAGAAAGCTAAATATATGCCGGCTTCTAGTCGCCGCTCTTGGGCGCCTCAGCGGGTAATAACAATTATGGTTGGGACTAGTGAAGCTTCAAAGAAAATGAAGAATAGTATTAGATCTGGTGTAGAGAAGGCTAAGAGAGTCATTAGTTGTAGAAATGTTAGGTTAAGAATATAGGCTCGTTGGCGGTCGATAGGCTCTAGGCGTATTTTGCTTTGGCTGGCTAGTATAGTGAGGGGGAATAGTCAGCAGGTCAAAATAGTGAGAGGGCCAGAAATTTTGTCAATAAGAAATAAAGGGTTAGCGAAATTGAAGTCTTGAAGAAATATTCATGAGAGGGAAAAAAATGTAATAAAGAAACCTTGACTAGTGGCTAATGTTCACATATGTTTAGCTGGGGCTATGAGGATTGTAGGAAATACAGAAATTCAGGCAGATAAAATTACTAGCATTGTAGGAGGTTTAGAGTTTTAAGGTTATCAGTGCCGTGGGAGCGGGCTGTGGCAATTATTAGGGACAGACCCAAAGCGGCTTCGCAGGAGGATATTGTTAATATGACAAGAGGGGTTATAAAGGGGCTTGCAAATATTTGGTGAGGCCAGAGGCTGAGACCAATGAAGATTGTTAATATCATGCCCTCTAAACATAAAAGGGCTGACAAAAGGTGTATGCGGTGGAAAGATAGGCCAGCGAGGACGATGGAAAATATTACAACTAGAAGGATGGTCACAGGGGTATTATGGATTTAAACCATAATTGGTTGAGTCGAAATCAACTGTCTTTATTGGACTAACACCCCATTCAGCTCATTCAAGGCCTCCTTGGATTCATTCGTAGGCGAAACCATAAATTAAAAGAATAATAACAACAGAGGCTCAAATAACGGCTATGGAGGGGTCTGGGAGCTGGAGGGCCCAGGGGGTTGGGAGAAGTAATGCGATTTCTAGATCAAAAAGGAGGAAAAGAATAGCTACAAGGAAGAACCGCATTGAATAAGGGAGGCGGGCAGATCCGAGGGGGTCGAATCCGCACTCATATGGAGAAAGTTTTTCTGTGTCCGGGGCAATAAGGGGGAGTCAGAAGCTAATTGCAGCTAAGACAATTGATAAGAGAGAGGCGATAAAGAAATACATAAACATTATTTTCTCTCGGGGTTTAACCAAGGCCGGATGATTGGAAGTCATCTATACTACTATACTAAGAAAATATGAGCCTCATCAGTAGATTGAAACATAGAGGAAAAGTCAGACAACGTCTACAAAATGCCAGTATCAAGCAGCGGCTTCGAATCCAAAGTGGTGTTGTGAAGTGAAATGGAAGAGTAGTTGTCGGAGGAGACAGGCAATAAGAAAAATAGACCCAATAATTACATGTAGCCCATGGAAGCCCGTAGCTACAAAAAATGTGGTGCCGTAAATTCCGTCTGCAATTGTGAAGGGGGCTTCATAATATTCCATAGCTTGGAGAAAAGTAAAGTAGAGGCCTAGAGAGACCGTAATAGTAAGGGCTTGAAGAGTGCCTTTACGGTCAGCTTGCATGATGCTGTGGTGGGCTCAAGTAACAGAAACACCTGAGGCAAGAAGAACCGCTGTATTGAGGAGAGGGATTTCAAAGGGGTTAAAGGGAATAATTCCTGTTGGGGGTCAGCATTCTCCTACGTCTGGTGTGGGGGCAAGGCTGGCGTTGTAGAATGCTCAGAAGAAACCGACGAAGAAAAATACTTCGGAGGTGATGAATAGAATTATGCCATAACGAAGGCCTTTCTGAACGGGTGGGGTATGGTGGCCTTGAAAGGTTCCCTCGCGGACAACATCCCGTCATCATTGGTATATTGTTAGTAATATTAAAATAAGACCTAGGGCTAGGACAGTAAAGGTATCTAAATGAAATCATGCGGCGAGGCCGGATGTTACTGAAAAAGCAGCGGCGGCTCCCGTGAGGGGTCAAGGGCTGGGGTTAACTATGTGGAAGGCGTGTGCTTGGTGGGCCATAAGTATTTTCTTGCAGGTACAGGCTTAATAGTAGAACAAAAACATAAGCTTGAATTATAGCAACTGCAATTTCTAGGATTGTAAGGAGAATCAAAATCGAGAAGGTTAACAGTGAGGCTATGATGGATAGAGAGTAGATTGCGGTTACGGCTGATGAAATTAGGTGAATAAGAAGGTGTCCGGCGGTGAGATTGGCGGTAAGTCGGCTTCCCAGGGCTAGAGGTCGGAGAAAAAGGCTAATATTTTCGATTAAGATTAAAACTGGAATGAGGGGGGTTGGAGTTCCCTCTGGAAGAAAATGTGCTAGAGAGTGATTGAACTGGTTACGGAAGCCTGTAAGAACAGTAGCCAGTCAGAGCGGAACAGCCAGTCCGAGATTAATCGACAGTTGAGTGGTGGGGGTGAATGTGTATGGTAATAGGCCCAGTAAATTTATACTTAGGAGAAAAACTATTAGGGAGGTTAGTAAGAAGGCTCATTTGTGGGCTGGGATGTTAAGGGGTAGTAAGAGTTGTTTAGTAAATAAAGTTATAAATCAGCTTTGGGAGGTTATAAGGCGGTTATTAATTCATTTAGTGGAGGGTGCAGGGAGTAGTAATCAGGGGGTGAGTATGGCTAAGAGGATAATGGGGATACCAAGCGAGGTTGTAGAGGCAAATTGGCTAAATAAGTCTATTATCATGGTCAGGTTCACATGTAATTGTTTGTTTTAGCACTTTTAGAGTTAGGTTCGTTAAGGCTAATATGGTTTAAAATTTTGGAAGGTGCTAGTGAGAGGAAAATTAGTCATACAAGGATAAGATAACATAGTCATGGCAGGGGGTTGAGTTGGGGCATATCATTAAGGGTGGTTGGAATCACCTGTCTACAGATTAAAAGGCTGTCGCTAACCTACAGCTTCTTAATGAGGCGTTTTGAGTAATATTTATTCAGTTTAAGAAATTTGCTACTGGGAGGGCTTCGATTACAATGGGTATGAAGCTGTGATTAGCTCCGCAGATTTCAGAACATTGTCCGTAGTAGACTCCTGGATGGGCGATGAGAAAGGAGGTTTGGTTTAGTCGGCCTGGAATTGCGTCAGATTTTACACCTAGGGCGGGGACAGCTCAGGAGTGGAGGACATCTTCAGCAGTAATTAGGATTCGTGTGGCCGTGCCAATTGGAGTAACCACTCGATTGTCCACTTCCAGGAGGCGGAAGTGGCCCGGCTCTAAGTCTTTCGTTGGTGTCATATAAGAGTCAAAATTTAAATTGGGGAAGTCTGAGTACTCATAGCTTCAGTATCATTGATGCCCAATTGTTTTTACAGTTATATCCGGGTTGCTAATTTCGTCTATCAAATAAAGGATACGTAGGGATGGTAGTGCAATTACAATAAGGATTACAGCGGGCATAATAGTCCAGACTATTTCAATTTCTTGGGCGTCGATTGTGTTGGTGCTAGAGAGTTTAGTTGTTATTAAAACAGAAATGATATATAAGACAAGTATACTAATTAAGAGTACTGCTATGAGAGCGTGGTCGTGAAAGTGAAGTAATTCTTCTATGATGGGGGAGGCTGCATCTTGGAAGCCGAGTTGGGTAGGGTGTGCCATAGAGGGGTACAAGAGTTTAACTAGTAATTTTGCCTTGACAAGGCAGTGTTATTATTTAACTAACTCCTCAAAGGAAGTGACAGAGAGGCTATGTGTCTGGCTTGAAACCGGGGTACGGGGGTTCAATTCCCTCCTTTCTTGAGCCAATTTGATAGAGAAGGTTGACTCTTCAAATGTGTGGTAGTGGGGTGGGAACCCTAGTACTCACTCAATATTAGTTGATGCTAATTCTGCCCCGGGGAACAGACGTTTCGCAGCAAAGGCCTCTCAAATAATGAATATTATCATAACTACAGCCACGAGGGAAATTAGGGACCCGATAGATGAAACTGTATTTCACAGGGTATACGCATCTGGGTAGTCAGAATAGCGGCGTGGTATTCCTGCTAGACCAAGGAAATGTTGGGGAAAAAATGTTAAATTGACCCCGGCAAATATAACAACAAAGTGAATCTTAGTTCATAGGTTGTGGAGGGTAAACCCCGTAAATAAAGGAAACCAGTGAACGAACCCGGCCATGATCGCAAAGACTGCTCCCATGGATAATACATAATGGAAGTGGGCTACTACATAGTATGTGTCATGGAGTACAATGTCGATAGAGGAGTTTGCTAAGACAATGCCGGTAAGGCCCCCGACTGTGAAAAGAAAGATGAATCCAAGAGCCCAAAGTATGGGGGCGTCTCATTTAATAATTCCTCCGTGCATTGTGGCCAGTCAACTAAAGACTTTAACCCCTGTTGGGATGGCAATAATCATTGTAGCGGATGTAAAGTAGGCTCGTGTGTCTACATTTAGGTCAGTTGTGAACATGTGGTGGGCTCAAACAATGAAGCCTAAAAGGCCGATAGAAAGTATTGCTCATACTATTCCTATATATCCGAAAGGTTCTTTTTTATTAGAATAGTAAGCTACTACGTGGGAGATGATACCAAAGCCTGGGAGGATAAGAATATAGACTTCAGGGTGACCAAAGAATCAGAATAGGTGTTGGTAGAGGACTGGGTCTCCACCCCCTGCGGGGTCAAAAAAGGTAGTGTTTAGATTTCGGTCCGTGAGAAGTATAGTAATTCCGGCGGCCAGGACTGGGAGGGAGAGAAGCAAGAGAACGGCAGTGATTAGGACTGATCAGACGAAGAGGGGTGTTTGGTATTGGGTTGTGGATGCGGGTTTTATATTAATAATTGTTGTGATAAAATTAATAGCTCCCAGGATGGATGATACCCCGGCTAGGTGTAATGAGAAAATAGCCAGGTCTACCGATGGGCCTGCATGGGCCAGATTGCCGGCCAGTGGGGGATATACTGTTCAACCTGTGCCCGCCCCGGCCTCAACTGTGGAGGAGGCCAAAAGGAGGAAGAAGGATGGGGGGAGTAATCAAAAGCTTATGTTATTTATGCGGGGAAAGGCTATGTCAGGGGCTCCAATTATTAGCGGGACTAGTCAGTTACCAAAGCCTCCAATTAGGATGGGCATGACTATGAAGAAGATTATTACAAATGCGTGGGCAGTGACGATAACATTGTAGATCTGGTCGTCTCCTAAGAGAGTTCCTGGTTGACTTAGTTCTGCTCGGATAAGTAGGCTTAGGGCTGTTCCGACCATGCCGGCTCAGGCGCCAAAGATTAAGTAGAGGGTTCCAATGTCTTTATGGTTAGTAGAGAAAAATCAGCGGGTGAATATCACAGGTAAAGTGGCCGAGCAGGCGGCGGATTGTAGCTCCGAAGACAGAGGTTTGAGTCCTCTCTTTACCAGGCCCTGGGGTATTATCACGTGGGGTTGCAAACCCTAAGACGCAGGTTAACGCCTGCCGGGGCTTCTCCCGTTTTTTTAATAGACGGGAGAAGTAGAATGAAGCTCGCTGGATAGAGTATTTAGCTGTTAACTAAAGCATTACGGGATCGAGGCCCGTCATTCTAGAGGACTTTATCTTAATTTAAAGAGTCTGAGTTGCATTCAGGGGATGTAGGTTAATGCCCTGCAAGTCCTACAGAAACTGAAGGGGTTTAACCTTCACTTAAGGCTTTGAAGGCCTTTGGTCTATGTTAGCCTAAGTTTCTACAGAAAAAGAATGGTCGGTGTAAGGGGGAGAAGAGTAAGGGCTAGAGTATTTATAATTGCGATTAATGAATATGATTTGGGGGTGGTTCGTCAAATGAGTAGTGAATCGGGGGTATTAGGTGAGAGGGTCAGGGCAATAATATATGTTAGTCGCAAATAAAAAAAGAGGGCTAGTAAAGAGATGAGTATAACTACTGCGGCAAGCAGGATTGCGTCTTGTTTCACCAATTCAAGAATAATTAATAGTTTGGGGGCAAATCCCGTGAGGGGTGGAAGGCCAGCTAGGGATAGTATAATAAGCATGGTGGTGGCGGAGAGGGCGGGAGTCTTTGATCATGAAGTAGAAATTTGTGATATTTTTGTAGCGGATATTACATTTAATGATATAAATATAGCAGCTGTTATGATAATGTATAAAATAAAATTAAAGAGGGAGAGCTGTGGGCTAAATTTTATGATAATAACAATTCATCCCAGGTGACCGATGGAGGAAAAAGCTATAATTTTTCGAATTTGGGTCTGGCCGATGCCACCTCAGCCCCCGATTAAGATAGACGTGAGGCCTAGGGTGATTGTTAAGTTGAGGTTGAGCAATGAAGAGGCGTTTAGAAGTAACGTTATGGGGGCAATTTTTTGTCAGGTGGATAAGATTAATCCGGTTGGGAGTGAAATTCCTTGGAGGACTTCAGGTATTCAAAAGTGGAGGGGGGCTAGGCCTAACTTTATTATAATAGCGATAGAGAAGGTAGTTACTGGTAAATCCGAGAGAGAATTGATGTTTCATTCTCCAGTTTGTCAGGCGTTGATGAGACTTGAAAATAAAATCAGGGCGGAGGCCGCGGCTTGGGTTAAGAAATATTTTGTAGCGGCTTCAATGGCTCGTGGGTGGGGGTATTTTGTTATTAGGGGAATAATAGCGAGGGTGTTAATTTCTAGTCCAACTCAGGCTAAGAGTCAATGGAAGCTGGAAAGGGTAATAGTGGTCCCGATAGCGAGGCTTAATAAAAGGATCGTAAGGGCGAGGGGGTTCATTAGTAAAGGAAGGATTTTAACCGACATTGTTGGGGTATGGGCCCAAAAGCTTGTTTAGCTTACCTTACTAAGGAGTAGTATAAGGGGAGTACAGAGGGTTTTGATCTCTCAGGTATAGGTTCAATTCCTATTTCTTTAAAGGAAGTGAGGGGGTTTGAACCCCTATTAGCCTCCCTATCAAGGAGGTCCCTAGCTTTCAGGCACGCTTCCAGGGTAAGGGGGGAATAAGGAGGAGGGAGGTTGGCATGGAGATGTAGAAGATCAGTAATCCAAGTGTAAGGGGGAGGAAATTTTTTCATACAAGGTGCATAAGTTGGTCATAGCGGAATCGGGGGTATGAGGCTCGGATTCATAAGAAGCAGACGGCTAATAGGGAGGCTTTGGTTATTAGTGTGGGGGTAGAGAGAATTAGTAATAGTATGTGGGAGCCAAGAAAGATGATGGCTGAGAGGGAAGTTATTATTAAGATATTAGAGTATTCTGCAAGGAAAAATAGCGCGAAGGGTCCTCCTGCATATTCAACGTTGAAGCCGGAAACTAGTTCAGATTCGCCTTCCGTGAGGTCAAATGGGGCTCGATTGGTTTCGGCAAGGGTAGAGACGAATCATATAAGGAATAGGGGTCAGAGGGGTAAAATAAACCAGATTAACTCTTGTGAGGCGGAAAAGGAGGAAAGGGTAAAGGCTCCTGTGAGGAAAACGGCGCATAGAATAATCAGGGCTAAAGTAACTTCATACGAGATGGTTTGGGCGACAGCTCGGAGGGCCCCAATTAGGGCGTACTTGGAATTTGAGGCCCAGCCTGAGCCTAGAATTGTGTATACGGTTAAGCTGGAGATGGCGAGAATAAATAAAATACTGAGGTTTAGGTTAGAGTAGGGGATAGGTATGGGGAAGGGGGTTCATATAACTATGGCGAGGGTCAGGGCAAGGGTGGGGGCTAGCATAAATAAAATTTGTGAGGATGTTGATGGGCGGATTGGCTCTTTAGTAAATAGTTTAATGCCATCGGCAATTGGTTGAAAGAGTCCGAATGGACCTACAACATTGGGGCCTTTGCGGTGCTGTATATAACCTAAAATCTTTCGCTCGAGTAAAGTCAGAAATGCGACTGCGAGAAGAATAGGTGCGATGTAAAGCAGGGGTAAGGCATTTAACAAAATTAACACAGTTAGTGAGGGGATTTGAACCCCGGTTGAAAGGACTTAGATCTTTTGCATAACCAAGCTCTGCCATACTAACTGCCCTGGTCTAGGGAAGGGTGTTAGGTCTAGACTAATTGAGATAGTTTCATTAGTGGAAGATGATGGCTTGTTTAAGCATTGGCCATGTTGCCCCGGTCCTTTCGTACTAGGGGGAGCACTTTATAGATAGAAACCGACCTGGATTACTCCGGTCTGAACTCAGATCACGTAGGGTTTTAATCGTTGAACAAACGAACCATTGGTAGCGGCTGCACCACCGGGATACCCTGATCCAACATCGAGGTCGTAAACCTACTTGTCGATATGGGCTCTTGAAGTAGATTGCGCTGTTATCCCCAGGGTAACTTGGTTCATGGATCGAATATCGGGTCGTAAGCATTAGTTTAGTAATTCTTAGAGTTGTGTCTCGTGGATAAGGGTATTAGCCCATTTGCTGTGGAGGTTAAGTTATACTCCGTGGTCACCCCAACCTAAAACTAACATGCAGGTCTGTTGTGTTTAAAGGTATAGGAGCACAGAGGTGCATGGTGAGTTTAAAGCTCCATGGGGTCTTCTCGTCTTATATTACAATCCCCGCTTCTTCACGGGGAGATCAGTTTCACTGATTAGAAAAAGGAGACAGTATAGCCCTCGTAGTGCCGTTGATACGAGTCCTCATTTAAAGAACAAGTGATTGTGCTACCTTTGCACGGTTAGGGTACCGCGGCCGTTGAACTTTGTCACTGGGCAGGCTGGACCTCTTATGTTTTGTCAAGAGGCGATGTTTTTGGTAAACAGGCGAGGCTAAAATTTGCCGAGTTCCTTCTTTTTCTTTTAATCTTTCCTGTAATGTTCTGGTGTAAGGTTAACGTTAGGGTTTATAGGATTTTCTAGTGAGTGTTGCTACAGTTTAGCATTTACGTTAATAACCAATAGATAGTCTATTTTGGTTTATGTTTACATTTAGGAGAAAAGCAGTTTCTTGTTACTAGTTCTAGCATGATAGCTTTTATATGAGTATAAAATTGTTCAGTAGTAATGAAGGGTTAGTGGAGATTTTAGGCATTATGAGTGAAGTTAGTTAAGCTTTAACGCTTTTTTAAAGGTGGCTGCTTTTAGGCCCACTTTATTTAGGTCACTCTCGTTTACCCTGTGTTATAGGTTGTGTCCTATTTCAAATAAGCTGTGCCTTATTTGAATAGCTCTTAAGTCTAAAAGTTTGTTTAGTTTAATAAAGAGACTTAAGGTTGAGCTAAAACTCTTTTCTTGAACAACCAGCTATCTCCAAGCTCGGTAGGCTTATCACCTCTACTTGAGAATCATCCCACTCTTTTGCAACAGAGACGGGTTGGCCCTTTTGGCTGTTCTGAAGTAGCTCGCTTGGTTTCGGGGTGTCAAACTAAAATTTCATTATGCTTGGGTAGACTAGCTAGACCATGATGCAAAAGGTACGAGGTAATGTCTCTGCTGTTTAGGGCTTTAGAGTTATTTCATTTCTATTTCATTTTTTCCCTTGCGGTACTCTATCTGAAGCGCTTAGAAATTTTTCCATCGCCTGTACTTAAATGTTAAAATGTTTTGTTTGCTATTTGGGTGGGGAGGAGGGCATGCGAATTTGTGGGCTAGATTTTAGGCTCAAAATGATCCGGGTTGAACAGATATTTCCTAGGTGTAAGCGAGGGGCTTTTGTTAAGCTACATTTTGTAGTATACCAAGTGCACTTTCCAGTACACTTACCATGTTACGACTTGCCTCTTCTAAAATGTGGTGTTAGGTTATGAACAGATGAAGTACTATTGAAGAGGGTGACGGGCGGTGTGTACGCGTCCCAGAGCCGGGTTAAAAAGAACACTCTGCTTTCTTTTTACTACTAAATCCACCTTCATGACTAGGGTTTCACATAGTCTTTCGTTTGTTCTAAATTAGAAATTGTAGCCCATTGCTTGCCATCTCTTAAGCTGCACCTTGACCTGACGTACTGATGGTGGATCATTAAGCCTACTGCGGGCGTTCACATGGTAAGCTTTCGACGGAGGTATACAGACTGGAGGCGAGGGATGGTTAGGTGAAGCGGGGATTATCGATTATAGAACAGGCTCCTCTAGTAGGGTGGGACACCGTCAAATCCTTTGGGTTTTAAGCATTGCTCGTAATCCCCTGGCGGTGGGGGTGTAAGTTAATTGTTTACGGCTAGGCATAGTGGGGTATCTAATCCCAGTTTGTTTTCCTAGCTGTCGTGTATTCAAGGTAATATAGGACAACTTTCGTTTGTGTGCTTCTTAACAACAAGCATAAAACTGCCGAGTGTTAATTTGGTCCTAATTTTAAGAACTTTAATCACGCTTAACGCCGGTGATTATCAACTTGAGCCCACGGTGTAGCCGCGGCGGCTGGCACCGTGTTAGCCGGCCCTGTTTTCCCTGACTGGGTCAAGCTGTCGCTTATACGCAAAGTTAATCACTGCTGAGTACCCTTGAGGGTGTGGCGAGACTAGGTGTTGTGGGCAAGGAATCTGTGCCTGATACCAGCTCCTTTACCTGGTGAAGGTTGAAAGGGCGTTCTCACGGGTGTGCTGAGACTTGCATGTGTAAGTTGGGAAACAGTTGATAATAAGGCCAGGACCAAACCTTTATACTCTTAGAACTTTTTAGGGTTCATCTTAGCGTTTTCAGCGCTATACTTTAAAGTTAAGCTATAAGAGTACAAGACATAGTTTAGGTAGAATGCCGGCTTTGGGGGTCGGAGGTAAAGGTTAAAGTCCTTTTGTTTTGAAGCCTTGGGCAGGGTTTAGGCTACAGTCTCTGGCTTACAAGACCAGTGCTTTAATTTAAGCTACCAGGGCGAAGCTTTTACTTGGACTTGCACCAAGAGATGCTGGCGCCTAAGGTCAGTGGAGGGCTCTTTTCCTTTAAAAGCGTATGTCTTATATATAGAAAATTTTTATGTGTGGAGGTGCGTATGTTTGCAAGCAGATGCATATAGGGCACAAGCTTACAATAGGCATGAGATGTGGTATATACTTGTGTGGTGGTTCTACTATGTAGATAGTATATAGCATGTGGTAGTATATTTGCATAAGGTATGTAGCATATGTATATAGTACTGCGGGGAGTTGATGTGTACAACATAATAGAGCTATAATACGGGCCATGTATACAACATATCCCATATTTAGTTACATAAGGTTTGTGGTATAAGGATTAGGTGTAGTATATATATGGGTGGCAGTAATAGGTTATATTACTGATGCAGGTGGGTAGAGTAGATATATGGGTATAGAGCATATTTATGTTACACAGTAATAAAGGTGGCATTTTCTGTGTATACAGTAATAAAGGGAATGAGGGCGTGACAGCATATTTATGCGTTATATAATATACAAAGTACGTTGGGTATATAGTAATAAAGGGAATGAGGGCGTGACAGCATATTTATGCGTTATATAATATACAAAGTACGTTGGGTATATAGTAATAAAGGGAATGAGGGCGTGACAGCATATTTATGCGTTATATAATATACAAAGTACGTGGGTATATAGTAATAAAGGGAATGAGGGCGTGACAGCATATTTATGCGTTATATAATACAAAGTACGTTGGGTATATAGTAATAAAGGGAATTAGGGCGTGACAGCATATTTATGCGTTATATAATACACAAAGTACGTTGGGTATATAGTAATAAAGGGAATGAGGGCGTGACAGCATATTTATGCGTTATATAATATACAGTTAAGTACGGTTGGGTATATAGTAATAAAGGGAATGAGGGCGTGACAGCATATTTATGCGTTATATAATATACAGTTAAGTACGGTTGGGTATATAGTAATAAAGGGAATGAGGGCGTGACAGCATATTTATGCGTTATATAATATACAGTTAAGTACGGTTGGGTATATAGTAATAAAGGGAATGAGGGCGTGACAGCATATTTATGCGTTATATAATATACAGTTAAGTACGGTTGGGTATATAGTAATAAAGGGAATGAGGGCGTGACAGCATATTTATGCGTTATATAATATACAGTTAAGTACGGTTGGGTATATAGTAATAAAGGGAATGAGGGCGTGACAGCATATTTATGCGTTATATAATATACAGTTAAGTACGGTTGGGTATATAGTAATAAAGGGAATGAGGGCGTGACAGCATATTTATGCGTTATATAATATACAGTTAAGTACGGTTGGGTATATAGTAATAAAGGGAATGAGGGCGTGACAGCATATTTATGCGTTATATAATATACAGTTAAGTACGGTTGGGTATATAGTAATAAAGGGAATGAGGGCGTGACAGCATATTTATGCGTTATATAATATACAGTTAAGTACGGTTGGGTATATAGTAATAAAGGGAATGAGGGCGTGACAGCATATTTATGCGTTATATAATATACAGTTAAGTACGGTTGGGTATATAGTAATAAAGGGAATGAGGGCGTGACAGCATATTTATGCGTTATATAATATACAGTTAAGTACGGTTGGGTATATAGTAATAAAGGGAATGAGGGCGTGACAGCATATTTATGCGTTATATACAGTAGTATAACTGGGTATATAGCAATAAAGGGAATGAGGGTGCGATAGCATATTTATGTGTGTAGGAATTAGGGCGTAGTATAGTGGTACATAGCGACAAAGGGAATAGGTATGCTACATGTCATAAGGGAGCACATGTGGTACACAGCACATTACGGGCTATGTTTGGGACAGTAGTATAGTGCGGGTTGGCATACATGTTGATTGTGGGTACTATTGTGGGTGGTGACACATATAACTGGTGTTATGTGTGGGGGTTCTGTGGCCCATACGGCGAATATCTCTATAAACCTTAATCTCGGGGGGGGTTTTAAGGCTAACTATAGGGATTTACCGTGTGGGGGGGGAAAGGGGGGGGTAGAGAAAAAAACCGTTTACCGCGAATGACACCGGGGGGAATATCACTAATGGTGAGCTTACATTATGTCATTTGAGCATTCATTAATATGCACCATACAAGTGATAATGTTGATGAAGCGCGACCTGCATTATTAGTCCTACCTTAAATATATGTAGTGGGCCACTTGAATAATGAAGATTACACCTATTTAAAACGTGGAGTCACGGATATTTATTGTTCAAGAGATACCAGCACCATAAGTCCAACCCCTGGCCATATGTAGTAGACCAAGTTTTTTTTTACCCTAAAAAAAAAAATTGGTGAGGATCGCATCCCCTATATAAACCTACCAGGTGTTCTCGCTGTCACCGGTGGCCTGAGCTTGTAGATAGGTATTTAACGCATAGGAGGGTTACCTTTTAAAAAGCACCGTGTGTTCGATCAACCAATATGTGTCCATAGATTCACATCCGTCAGTAACCTTCTGAAAGATCAGGGCTGTAACTCTACGATCGAGGCCCATGGAAAGTGACCAACGATCTAGGCCTGATCCAATTGTGGATGACGGGGGTACGATAGGGTAAATGAATAGGCGTTATGTACAATTATTCAGTGTTGTGGACTGGTTTATTTATGTTGAGAGTAATTTTTAGTGCAATTAAGCAGGTTATGCTTATGTTTAGTTGTCCATGGTAGAGGATTAAGGAAGCTTGGTGAAATAGTATGTGTGATCTTGTGCAAGGGAAGGTCTTACCTTGATAATATGAATGAAACATACAGTTATGTGATAAAGGAGGTATGTAACTCTTAGGGTGTAAGTATTTCTTTATTGAGGATAATCATTACATGATCATTGGTAGGATTGAGCAATTTGGAAGATCCAGTTGGACTCACTTAGATAAAGATCTGGATATACTCGAGCAAGGGAAGGTCCTATCAAGTATTCATAATATGGGCGGAGCCATTCATTATTGTGGTTAAATCTCTTATGGTCAGATTATTAATATGTATAATTATACTTTATTTATAGACAAGGTAAGCTTGATGTAGATATATTAATGGGGATTATACATAGTAATAATAGTAGATATACGATAAATGATTATTAAACATATAGATATAGTATCAATGTAGATGAATGATTATTAAACATAGAGATATAGTATCAATGTAGATGAATGATTATTAAACATAGAGATATAGTATCAATGTAGATGAATGATTATTAAACATAGAGATATAGTATCAATGTAGATGAATGATTATTAAACATAGAGATATAGTATCAATGTAGATGAATGATTATTAAACATAGAGATATAGTATCAATGTAGATGAATGATTATTAAACATAGAGATATAGTATCAATGTAGATGAATGATTATTAAACATAGAGATATAGTATCAATGTAGATGAATGATTGCATAGCAACTGCCACGTTGTAGAGGTTACGTGACATATATGAGCGCG